AAAATCATTATCGAGAGTCCAAGACCATACATATTGATAGATAGAACTGCTATTTATTAACTGAATAGACAGATTAGTTGAAAAAATCATGACTATACTTAACAATAAAATACTCGAAAAGGCCCACATACGACGAAGATCTTTTGTTGCTGTCGGAAAAAGAAGAAGTCCCATTCCTATTAACATAGGAACTGGAAGTGGAAGGAAAGGTATGATCCATGCATATTGATAGGTCTGTTCCATAAAAAAAGTTTTTAAATTCGTGTATTCGTGTAATTAATATTTATTGTATTGTTTCCGATTCACCGGATCTTACCTCTTTTCAAAGGAATCAATAAAAAATGAAGATATATACTAAACTTAAATAGAATTTTTGTTAAATATAATTTTTTTTCTTTTTACTTATTTTTTTTGGAGTTTATGTTAACTACTTCAAATATTCAAATCAAGAAGTTACAATTGGTCAAATGAAAGAAAAAGATTTCTAATTATTCTCTTTCGAATTTAAAAATTAAAGTAAAATTCGGCGTATTTTCCCTTGTTTGACAAGTCAATAGAAAATATTTTAATAAAGTTTTTTTATAAAAAAAATATTATTTAAAAAGAAAATAAATCTATAATGAATTTTTTTGAGTTTCATGTCTACTACATCAAATATTCAAATCAAGAAGTTACAATTGGTCAAATGAAAGAAAAAGATTTCTAATTATTCTCTTTCGAATTTAAAAATTAAAGTAAAATTCGGCGTATTTTCCCTTGTTTGACAAGTCAATAGAAAATATTTTAATAAAGTTTTTTTATAAAAAAAATATTATTTAAAAAGAAAATAAATCTATAATGAATTAGGAAAACGTATATTTATTTTGAACAATAGATGTCTTTCACATCCAGCTATACCAATGAGTAATCTCTTAATTTTAATTTAAATGGCAGTTCCAAAAAAGCGTACTTCTGTATCAAAAAAGCGTATTCGAAAAAATGTTTGGAAAAGGAAGGGGTATTGTGCATCGTTAAAAGCGTTTTCCTTAGGGAAATCTCTTTCTACCGGGAATTCAAAAAGTTTTTTTGTGCGACAAACAACTAAAATAAATAGTAAAACGCTGAAATAATCTGAATCGGGTTGACTCGAAAAATTGACTGATTTCATTTCAAAAATAAGATTCTCGATTTCCATTCCCTATGGGAGTTAATCAATATAAAATGGAATTATCGCCGCTTTGAGAATCTAGAATATATAAAAAACTCTTTTGTTTACTTTACCAAATAAAAAAGGAATACTTTCTTTTTCTTAACAAAAAAGCACAAGATACTCGATTTTTTTAGTATATCTTTTCATTTTCAAGGTGGGGAGTCTTTTTTTCCCCATCAACCTATTTCTTCCAATAATATAAGTTTTTATTTTTTCTATATATTCACTTTCTCTATATCTATAGAAAAGCGAATATCTTTCGTTACTAAAATAATGGAAACTAAAATTCTAACCCTTTTGAGTAAGTATCTAAAATAACATGCACGAAATCAAAATGAAGACTATAAACTAAAATAATGAACCTTCAAATACCTATGTTGAAGAGATTTTTATTCATCAATTTGAATCTTTCCTAAAAAATATTGCAACCAATCGAATTCTTAAATCTAGACGATTACTTATTCATAGACTATTATGAGTTCAAGATAAGCCGCTATGGTGAAATTGGTAGACACGCTGCTCTTAGGAAGCAGTGCTAGAGCATCTCGGTTCGAGTCCGAGTGGCGGCATGTCATCTCCTAAAAAAAGTAAAGAGATCCTATAATGAATCCAACTCTACATATAGATTTTATAATTAAAGGACTCCTATAATCTTATGATATTTTCAACCTTAGAGCATATATTAACTCATATTTCTTTTTCGCTCGTTTCAATTGTACTTACAATTCATTTGATAACCTTTTTAGTCGATGAAATCGTAAAATTATATGATTCATCCGAAAAGGGCATGATAATTAATTTGTTCTCTATAACAGGATTATTAGTTACTCGTTGGATTTATTCGGAACATTTTCCACTAAGTGATTTATATGAATCATTAATTTTCCTTTCATGGAGTTTTTCCCTTATTCATATAGTTCCGTATTTCAAAAAAAATAAAAATATTCTAAGCACAATAATCGGCCCAAGTGCTATTTTTACCCAAGGCTTTGCTACTTCAGGTCTTTTAACTGAAATACACAAATCTACAATATTAGTACCAGCTCTTCAATCTGAGTGGTTAATAATGCACGTAAGTACGATGATATTAGGCTACGCTGCCCTTTTATGTGGATCATTATTATCAGTATCACTTATAGTCATTACAGTTAGAAAAAAGAAAAAGTTTTTTGCTACGAGTAATCGTTTTTTAAATTTCAATGGTTCCTTTTTCTTTGGTGAAATCGAATACATGAACGAACGAAGTAATATTTTCAAAAATACTTCTCTTTTTAATTATTACAGGTCCCAATTGATTCAACAATTGGATTATTGGAGTTATCGGGTTATTAGTCTAGGATTTATCTTTTTAACCATAGGAATTCTTTCTGGAGCAGTATGGGCTAACGAAGCATGGGGATCTTATTGGAGTTGGGACCCAAAAGAAACTTGGGCTTTTATTACTTGGATCGTATTCGCGATTTATTTACATACTCGAAAAAATATAAAATTGCAGGGTACCAATTCAGCAATTGTGGCGTCTATTGGATTTCTTATAATTTGGATATGCTATTTTGGGATAAATCTATTAGGAATAGGACTACATAGTTATGGTTTATTTACATTAACATATAATTAAACACAATTTAAGGGGTTATGATGAATAGGAATAGAAAAGCGGACAGCACATATCAGATAAAAAAAACTTTGTGTGAACAGGTGAGAACCCTGTGAATTACTACACTATTAAATTCACAGGGTTCTCGCCTGTTCAAATTCATTTTTTTTACTTAACGTAAGAGTTTTTTTACTTAACGTAAGAGAAGAAAAAAAAACCTATTTTTTTCATTGTACAACGAACATGAAAAAATAATATTTTTTTTTCTTTTTTATTCATCAAAACTATCCATAAAAAGAATTAGATAGAATAACTTCAACCTTTTCAACTGATAGTGAAAGAACAAAATCAGGATACATACCAATACCTAGTACAGGTAAAAAAATAGAGATCAAAAGAAATAACTCTCGCGGCCCAGAATCAAAAAAAGAAGAGGTTGGTACATTAAATATCTTGTATCCATAGAACATCTGGCGTAACATAGATAATAAATAAATAGGAGTTAATATGATTCCAATTGCCATTACAAAAGTAATTAGTAGTTTTGTCATTAAAAAATATTTTGGACTAGTAAGTAGTCCAAAAAATACTATTAATTCGGCAATAAAACCACTCATACCTGGTAATGCAAGGGAGGCCATCGAAAAGCTACTGAACATCGTGAATATTTTTGGCATTGGGATAGCTATTCCACCCATTTCGTCAAGATACACAAGACGTATTCTATCATAAGTAGTTCCGGACAAGAAAAAGAGTGCAGCACCAATAAATCCATGAGAGATTATTTGTAAAAGGGCTCCGTTGAGCCCCATATCAGTAATAGAACCAATTCCTATAATTATGAAACCCATATGTGATACAGAGGAATAAGCTATTCTTTTTTTTAAATTCCGTTGACCCAGAGATGTTGAAGCTGCATAGACTATTTGCATTGCACCTACTATCATCAACCAAGGAGAAAATAAAGAATGAGCATGAGGAAATAATTCCATATTGATTCGAACTAACCCATATGCTCCCATTTTTAATAAGATTCCGGCTAGAAGCATACAAGTACTATAATGTGCTTCTCCATGGGTATCTGGTAACCATGTATGTAGGGGTATGATTGGCAATTTGACAGCAAAAGCAATAAAAAATCCAATATATAATAGTATTTCCAAGCCCACAGGATAGGGCTGATTAGCTAATATTTCAAAATTGAGTGTTGGTTCATTAGAACCATATAAACCGATACCCAAAACTCCCATTAAAAGAAAAACGGAACCGCCCGCTGTATACAAAATAAATTTTGTAGCTGAGTACAGACGTTTTTTTCCTCCCCACATGGATACAAGTAGATAAACGGGAATTAATTCTAACTCCCACATCAGGAAAAAAAGTAAAAGGTCCCGAGAAGAAAATAATCCTATTTGCCCACTGTACATTGCTAACATCAGAAAATGAAATAATCGAGAATCTCGAGTAACAGGCCGAGCCGCTAAAGTAGCTAAAGTCGTGATGAATCCCGTCAGTAAAATCGGTCCTATAGAAAGTCCATCTATTCCTAATCTCCAATGAAAATCAAAAAAAGCGATCCATTTGAAATCCTCCACTAGTTGGATTAATGGATCATCCAATTGAAAATGATAACAGAATGCATGAGTCGTTAGAAGAAGTTCTAAAATACATATACATATAGTATACCAACGGATTACTCGATTTCCTATATGTGGAAGAAATAAAATTAATGAACCTGCAGATATTGGCAAAACTACAATTATTGTTAATAAAGGAAAATGATTCGTGGTAAAGACAAGATACATTTGGGCCAGAAAAACCCGTGCTCAAAATAAAATAAAAATATTTTGAGCACGGGTTTTGTCGGTAAAAAAAATGGATTTAAGGAGAGTTTTATGGAACGTATCAATAAGCTAGACCCATACTACGAGTTGTTTCTTGCGATAAATAAACTCGAACACTCAAGAAATCGGTCGGACATGCAGATTCACATCGCTTACAACCAACACAGTCCTCGGTCCTTGGAGCAGAAGCAATTTGTTTAGCTTTACATCCGTCCCAGGGTATCATTTCTAATACATCAGTGGGGCACGCTCGAACACATTGCGTACATCCTATACATGTATCATAAATCTTTACTGAATGTGACATTGTATCTATACAGTTTTGAACATCATAAGATTTCGATCTAGTAAACTAACTTAGAAATGGATC